GTCATTGTAGCTTATTTTTATAAAGCACGGCACTGAAGATGCTGAGATGAGGAACAGGAAAACCTCCACAGACAACAGTTTTGGTCCTGGGCTAACCGTTGTTTTTTATCAAGATTATACATGCAAGCCTCAGCACACCAGTGAAAATGCCCATAACCCCTCAATAGATTTATCGGAGCCGGCATCAGGCACTACAATCAAGCCCATAACGCCTTGCTACGCCACACCCCCACGGGTAAATCAGCAGTAATAAACATTGGGCTATAAGTGAAAACTTGACCCAACTATGATACATTAGGGCTGGTCAATTTCGTGCCAGCCACCGCGGTTATACGAAAGGCCCAAAATAACGGCTAACGGCGTAAAATGTGACTAGAGATTCTTTAATATTAAAAATATAATAAACCTTCAACCTGGTTGTAAAATACTTAGATGTTAAAGGAAAACCAATATATATGTTTTTAATTTTATAACCTTGACCACACGAAAGCTTAGAAACAAACTAGGATTAGATACCCTACTATGCTAAGCCCTTAACATTGATAGCATTATACAATCTTTCCGCCAGAGAACTACAAGTGAAAAACTTAAAACTCAAAGGACTTGACGGTGTCCCATACCGGTCTAGAGGAGCCTGTCCTATAATCGATACCCCCCGCTCCACCCAACCACAACTAGCACACGTTCAGCCTATATACCGCCGTCGATCAGCCTACCCTATGAAAGTCCAACAGTAGGCACAACAGCCTTATCGCTAATACGTCAGGTCAAGGTGTAGCAAATGTTGTGGAAGAGATTGGCTACATTTTTTATTATAAAAAATACGAAAAATACTATGAAACAGTATATGAAGGTGAATTTAGTAGTAAAATAAACAAGAGTGTTTATTTTAACAACGCTCTGGGACGCGTACACACCGCCCGTCACCCTCCTCAACCAACTAAACTTTACCCTTTATAAACTAACAAAAGTTAAAATAGAGGAGGTAAGTCGTAACATGGTAAGCGTACCGGAAGGTGTGCTTGGACTAACAAAAAGTAGCTTATAAAAGCACCCAGCTTACAACTAGGAGATGCCGCATTAACCACGGTCTTTTTGAGCTCAAAAACACAGCCGACCTAACACCCAAAACCCCACCAACTTTTAACCAAAACATTTGCCCCGGCCAGTAAATGAGATTAAACACCATCAACCGGCCCCTTAAGTACCGCAAGGGAACAATGAAAGAACAATGAAAAACTTTAAGCACAACACAGCAAAGACTAACCCCTGTACCTCCTGCATCATGGTTTAGCAAAACTTTTCAGACAAAGAGAGCCTTTAGCCTGCTTCCCCGAAACCAAACGAGCTATTTTTAAGCAGCTAACAACCCCAAGAGCAAACCCGTCCCTGTAGCAAAAGGGTGGGAAGACTTAAAAATAGAGGCAAAAAGCCAACCGAGCTTGGTGATAGCTGGCTACTCAACAAAAGAATTTAAGTTCAACTTTAGGCACTCATGAGCCACCTCTTTAATAAACTCACTCCCTCTATACCTAAAGAAAATCAATGGGGGTACAGCCCCATTGAACCGGAATACAGCCCGAACTGAGAGGAAATCACCCCTCTTTCCCCGTAGGCTTCAAAGCAGCCACCAAATAATTGCGTTATAGCATATTTACTAAACAATTTTAACAATTTAACTAACCTCCTAACTTATAATGAGTTATTCTATACTATTATAGAAATACCAATGCTAAAATTAGTAATAAGAAACACTTATTTCTCTGTGCACCCCCTTAAATCAGACTAGAAAAACTACTGACAATTAACAAACCAAAAACACCCACACTTATTCTAGCCGAAGTGTTACTAAAAACTTGTTAACCCCACACAGGCGTGCAAAAAAGAAAGACAAAAAGCCGCAAAAGGAACTCGGCAAAACTTAACCCCAACTGTTTACCAAAAACATAGCCTTTAGCCCCACAAGTATTAAAGGTTCCGCCTGCCCAGTGACTCTTTAAACGGCCGCGGTATCCTAACCGTGCAAAGGTAGCATAATCACTTGTCCCTTAAATAGGGACTGGAATGAATGGCTAAATGAGGGTTAAACTGTCTCTTGCGAGCTGGTCAATGAATTTGATTTTCCAGTAAAAAAGCTGGAATAAACACATAAGACGAGAAGACCCTGTGGAGCTTCAAAACCAAGTTCATCAAACTAATGCTTCCTTAGGTTTTCAGTTGGGGCGACTTTGGAGTACAAAAAAACCTCCAAACCATGTGAAACCCACTATATCAAGAACAACAAACCAAAAATTACAAACGACCCAGCAATCAGCCCTACTGTTGTCTGATCAACGAACCAAGTTACCCCAGGGATAACAGCGCCATCCCCTTCTAGAGTCCCTATCGACAAGGGGGTTTACGACCTCGATGTTGGATCAGGACATCCTAATGGTGCAGCCGCCATTAAGGGTTCGTTTGTTCAACGATTAAAGTCCTACGTGATCTGAGTTCAGACCGGAGAAATCCAGGTCGGTTTCTATCTATGCAGCACTACCTTCAGTACGAAAGGACCAGGATAGTGGGACCAATACCAAAAGAATATCCCAACTAAAACTACTGAACCACCCTAAAGTAGCTAAAATCAACACCACTTTTAACCAAAATCAGGTTTATTAAGGTGGCAGAGTCAAGTAATGCAAAAGACCTAAAATCTTTCTACAGGGAAGCAAATTCCCTTCTTAATAATGCACAAACTTTTATGCTACATTATTAACCCCGCTATATATATTATTCCTATTCTCATTGCCGTAGCATTCCTAACCCTGCTTGAACGAAAATTTTTAGGCTATATACAACTACGAAAAGGTCCAAACATAGTAGGTCCGTTCGGAGTCCTACAACCCATCGCCGACGGAATTAAACTATTTATTAAAGAACCAATCCGCCCAACACACGCATCCCCTATATTATTTATTTTAGCCCCAGCTCTAGCCCTCCTATTGGCCCTCACAATATGGACTCCAATACCACTACCACACCCCCTAGCAGACATAAACCTAGGCCTCCTCTTTCTACTTGCCCTATCTAGTATAATAGTATATACAATCTTATGATCGGGATGAGCATCTAACTCAAAATATGCCTTAATAGGGGCTCTACGAGCCATCGCACAAACAATTTCATATGAAGTGACCCTAGGTATTATTTTACTTTCAATTATTATATTAACCGGGGCCTTCACAACACACACCCTCATTATTACACAAGAATACATCTGGCTAGTTTTGCCAACATGACCCCTAGCAATAATATGATTTATCTCTACCCTAGCAGAGACAAACCGCGCACCATTTGATTTAACCGAAGGTGAATCCGAACTTGTCTCAGGCTTTAATGTTGAATATGCAGCCGGACCATTCGCATTATTCTTCTTAGCCGAGTATATAAACATTTTAATAATAAATACGCTCTCATGTATCCTATTCCTCAGCCCAACCATCACCATACAAACAGAGCTATTTACAATTAACCTAATAACAAAAACAGTTCTATTAACCATCATATTCTTATGGGCTCGAGCCTCATACCCACGATTCCGCTACGACCAGCTAATACACCTATTATGAAAACAATTCTTACCCGCTACATTAGCACTATACCTACTATATATTGCACTCCCAATCTCTCTATCAGGACTCCCACCATTAAATCTCTACCAGGATGTGTGCCCGAGAACTTAGGGGTTACTTTGATAGAGTAAATAACAGGGACTCATAAACCCTCACTTCCTTTAGAAGAATGGGATTCGAACCCACACCTGAGACTCCAAAACCCTCTGCACTCCCACTATACTACCTTCTAGTAAAGTCAGCTAATTAAGCTCTTGGGCCCATACCCCAAATATGTTGGTCAAACCCCTCCTTTACTAATGAACCCCTACATCCTATCCATTTTAGTATCAAATCTGGCCCTTGGAGCAATTATTACTGCTGCTAGCTACCACTGATTTTTAGCCTGAATCGGATTAGAACTTAATACCTTAGCCATCATCCCAATCTTAGCCAAACGACACCACCCACGAGCCACTGAAGCCGCAACAAAATATTTTATTATTCAAGCAACAGCCTCATCTATCATTTTATTTTCAAGCACCATTAATGCCTGACACACAGGAACCTGAGATATTATACAACTTACTACATTTCCAACACCAATTATATTAACTATTGCCCTTGCAATAAAACTGGGCCTATCCCCAATACATTTCTGACTTCCAGAGGTTATACAAGGCACTGACATAACAACCGCCTTAATTATTGCAACATGACAGAAACTTCCACCAATTTCTCTACTATACATAACGTCTAATCAACTCCCAACCACACTTTTATTAACACTAGCTATTTTATCCACCATAACCGGAGGCTGATCTGGACTAAATCAAACCCAACTACGAAAAATTATAGCATTTTCATCAATTGCACACCTGGGGTGAATAGCTGCCATTGCAACCATCTCCCAAAAACTTCTTATTTTTACCCTAACAATTTACCTCTTAATAACTACCTCCTTGTTCTTAATTCTTATTACTTTAACAGCAAAAACAACCAAAGACCTAGGAATAATATGAACAACCTCCCCAACACTCTCTACAACCGCACTCATCTCCCTCATAACTTTGGGTGGACTCCCTCCACTAACCGGGTTCTTACCCAAATGACTAATTTTACAAGAACTAACAACCAATCACCTCATCCCACTAGCCACCTCACTAGCTCTTACCTCACTTCTAAGCCTCATATTTTATATACGCTTAACCTACATTATAACACTAACCACCTCCCCAAACACAACTATTAATACAATAAAATGACGATTTAAACCCACAAAGCCAATCAACCCAATCCCAGTAACCATTATAATACTCCTCCTAATCCCTATTACACCACTAATTTATGCTTAGAAGCTTAGGTTAGTGTCTCAAACCAGAAGCCTTCAAAGCCTCAAACAGGGTCTCAAACCCCCTAGCTTCTGCCTAAGACCTGTATAATCTTAATATACATCTCCTGAATGCAAATCAAACACTTTAATTAAGCTAAGGCCTAACTAGATAGGCAGGCCTCGATCCTGCGAAACTTTAGTTAACAGCTAAAAACCCAACCCAGCGGGCTTCCATCCGTCTACTTCCCCCGTTAGAAAAAAAACGGGGGAAGCCCCGGCACCTTTGAGTGCTTCTCCAAACTTGCATTTTGGCGTAGAACACTACGGAACTTAATCTGATAGGAGGGGGAATTAAACCCCCATTTGGGGATTTACAGTCCCCCGCCTAACCATTCGACCACCCTACCTGTGTACTTAATTCGTTGATTATTTTCAACAAACCATAAAGATATCGGCACTTTGTACCTACTATTTGGTGCCTGAGCTGGCATAGTCGGCACAGCCCTCAGCCTCCTAATTCGAACAGAACTAAGCCAGCCCGGAACCCTTCTTGGAGATGACCAAGTCTACAACGTGATTGTTACAGCCCACGCCTTTGTCATAATTTTTTTTCTGGTTATACCCGTGATAATCGGCGGGTTCGGAAACTGGCTAGTGCCCTTGATGATCGGAGCCCCTGACATGGCATTCCCTCGAATAAATAATATGAGCTTCTGACTACTCCCCCCCTCCCTCCTTCTGCTTTTATCTTCATCAGGCATTGAAGCCGGCGCTGGTACCGGCTGAACTGTATATCCCCCATTAGCCGGAAACTTAGCCCATGCAGGAGCATCTGTAGACCTAACCATTTTTTCACTTCATTTAGCCGGGATTTCCTCAATTTTGGGTGCAATCAATTTTATTACTACCTGCATTAACATAAAACCCCCAAATATAACTCAATATCAAACCCCTTTATTCGTCTGATCAGTCTTAATTACAGCCGTCCTTCTTCTCCTTTCTCTCCCTGTCTTAGCTGCAGGGATTACAATACTGTTAACCGACCGAAACTTAAACACTTCGTTCTTTGACCCAGCAGGAGGAGGAGACCCCATTCTTTACCAACACCTATTCTGATTCTTTGGTCACCCTGAAGTATATATCTTAATTCTCCCTGGCTTTGGCATGATCTCACACATCGTTACCTATTATGCAGGAAAAAAAGAACCATTTGGCTACATAGGAATGGTGTGAGCTATAATGTCTATCGGCTTCCTGGGCTTCATTGTATGAGCCCATCACATGTTTACGGTCGGTATAGACGTTGATACTCGAGCCTACTTTACCTCTGCCACAATAATTATTGCCATCCCTACTGGAGTAAAAGTCTTTAGCTGACTTGCAACCCTCCATGGAGGAACAATCAAATGAGACGCTGCTATGCTCTGAGCTCTAGGTTTTATCTTCCTGTTTACAGTCGGGGGTCTTACAGGCATTATCTTAGCCAACTCCTCATTAGATATTGTCCTTCATGATACCTATTATGTAGTTGCCCACTTTCACTACGTCCTATCAATAGGAGCTGTATTTGCAATTATAGCTGGATTTGTCCACTGATTCCCACTCTTTACAGGCTACACACTACACTCCTCATGAACTAAAGTCCAATTTGGTGTAATGTTCACAGGAGTTAATATAACATTCTTTCCACAACACTTCCTTGGATTAGCAGGTATGCCTCGACGCTATTCCGACTACCCAGATGCCTATACCCTTTGAAACACTCTTTCCTCAATTGGCTCTCTAATTTCATTAACAGCTGTAGTAATTTTAATGTTTATTATTTGAGAAGCGCTATCAGCTAAGCGCGAAGTATTAACCCTAGAATTAACAGACACAAACTTAGAGTGACTTCATGGTTGCCCACCCCCATATCACACCTATGAAGAACCTACTTATGTACAAACCCCAAGGGAGGGGGGACTCGAACCACCTCTAACTAGTTTCAAGCCAGTCACACAACCGCCTATGTTTCTCCCCTTATAGGGTTCTAGTAAATAAATTACATAGCTCTGTCAGCGCTAAATTACAGATTATTTAGCCTGTGAACCCTAATGGCACACCCAGCACAACTAGGCTTCCAAAATGCAGCCTCCCCCATCATAGAAGAGCTTCTTCACTTCCATGATCACGCACTAATAATCGTTTTTCTAATTAGTGCTCTAGTACTCTATATTATTACTCTTATATTATCAACAAAACTAACACACACCAACACCATAGACGCACAAGAAGTTGAAATAGTCTGAACCATCCTCCCCGCAATTATTTTAATCCTAATTGCACTTCCCTCTCTACAGATTCTTTACTTAATAGACGAAATTAATAATCCACATTTAACTATTAAAGCCATTGGCCATCAGTGATACTGAAGCTACGAATATACAGACTACGAAAACCTGCTATTTGACTCATATATAATCCCAACATCCAGTCTTTATCCTGGAAACTTCCGCCTCCTAGAAGTAGACCATCGAGTCGTAGTTCCAATAGAATCCCCCATCCGAGTCTTAGTTTCAGCAGAAGACGTTCTACACTCATGAGCAATTCCGGCACTTGGAATCAAAACAGATGCCGTCCCAGGACGCTTAAATCAAACAACCATAATTACCTCTCACCCCGGCTTATTTTATGGTCAGTGCTCAGAGATTTGTGGATCAAATCACAGCTTTATACCCATCGTAATTGAATCCACACCCCTCAAACATTTTGAAACCTGATCTAAAATAATAATAACCACATCACTAAGAAGCTTACACATAGCACTAGCCTTTTAAGCTAGAGAGGGAAACTCACTTCCCTTAGTGATATGCCTCAACTTAATCCAAACCCCTGGTTCTTAATCTTTTTACTAGCCTGATTTACCCTTATTGTATTATTTACAAAAACCCTAAACAGCAACCTACACCTCTCAGCCCCACATTACGACAAACAACTTAACAAACACTTCTGAACCTGACCATGATCTTAAGTTTCTTTGATCAATTTACTATCCCTAGCCTCCTAGGAGTACCTTTAATTATTCCAGCCTTACTATTTCCACCAATAATTTGATTTACGACCAATCGCCTTGTCAAAAACCGATATTCAACACTACAGTCCTCACTTCTTATGTATATTACAAAACAAATAATACTACCAATTAGTATTACAGGACACAAATGAGCAAGTACATTCATTACATTAATATTAATACTTATATTATTTAATACTCTGGGCCTATTACCCTATACTTTTACCCCCACCACCCAACTCTCAATAAACATGGCTCTTGCTACACCAGCTTGACTAATAACTGTTTTAACCGGACTACGAAATCAACCCACAACCTCATTAGGCCACCTCCTACCAGAAGGTACACCCACCCTTTTAATTCCTATATTAATTTTAATCGAAACAGCCAGTTTACTAATCCGCCCAATTGCACTAGGCGTACGACTAACAGCGAACCTAACAGCCGGACACCTATTAATTCAACTTACCTCAACAGCAGTACTTGCTCTAATAAATACTATAACTATTACCTCAATAATAGCCTTAATTATACTCATTTTACTTTCATGCCTAGAAATAGCCGTTGCCCTAATCCAAGCATATGTCTTTGTTTTACTTTTAACACTCTACTTACAAGAAAACATCTAATGACCCATCAAACACACCCATTTCATATAGTAGACCCCAGTCCTTGACCCCTAACAGGAGCCATCGCAGCATTATTAATAACCTCCGGCCTAGCAGCCTGATTTCACTTTAACAATATAAATCTCATATACCTTGGCCTAGTTATTTTACTTCTCACAATACAACAATGATGACGAGATATTATTCGTGAAGGAACATACCAAGGACATCATACAGCACCAGTACAAAAAGGCTTACGATATGGCATAATCTTATTTATTACTTCAGAAGTCCTATTCTTTGCTGGCTTCTTCTGAGCCTTCTACCACTCAAGCCTAGCCCCAACACCAGAGCTAGGAAACCAGTGGCCACCAACCGGAATTCAACCATTAAATGCCTTTGAAGTCCCACTCTTAAATACTGCTGTTCTACTTGCCTCCGGGGTAACAGTCACATGAGCACATCACGCCTTAATAGAGGGCAAACGAAAAGATGCCATTCAAGCACTAGTTTTAACAATTGCACTTGGCCTATATTTTACAGCCCTCCAAGCTAATGAATATCATGAAACATCCTTCGCAATCTCAGACAGCGTCTATGGTGCCACATTCTTTGTGGCTACCGGATTCCATGGCCTTCATGTAATTATTGGAACAACCTTCCTCCTCATTTGCCTTATCCGACACACACTCTACCACTTCACAACAAACCACCACTTCGGATTTGAAGCAGCTGCCTGATATTGACACTTTGTAGATGTTGTATGACTTTTCTTGTATGTATCAATTTACTGATGAGGTTCATACTTTTTTAATATAATTATTATAGATGACTTCCAATCATCCAGCCTCAGCACAAACCTGAGAAAAAGTAATGAATCTTTTAATTATATCAACTATTACTATAATTATTTCGACACTTCTTATAATCATTAGTTTCTGACTTCCCCAGACACTACCAGATGCAGAAAAACTTTCCCCCTACGAATGCGGATTTGACCCCCTTGGTTCCGCACGATTGCCCTTCTCCATTCGATTCTTTTTAGTAGCCATTTTATTTCTCCTCTTCGACCTAGAAATTGCCCTCCTACTCCCAACCCCATGAGCAATTAACTTCTTACATCCCACAACAACTTTTATATGAACATCAATAATTATTCTTCTTTTAACCACCGGCCTAATTTATGAATGACTACAGGGTGGTCTTGATTGGGCTGAATAAGGGGTTAGTCTAATAAAGACCACTAATTTCGACTTAGTAAATTCTGACCGTACCAGAACCCCTAATATGCCAACAATCCTTCTCTTATTAACCTCTTCATTTCTATTAGGTCTACTAGGCCTATCCTTTCACCGAACCCACCTTATATCTATCCTAATCTGTATTGAAGGTCTAATACTAGTCATTTACTTAACAATAGCATTACTTATCCCCTCCACAAACACCTCAACTATTGCCATCCTACCCATTCTACTCCTAGCACTATCCGCCTGCGAAGCCAGCTCTGGCCTCGCACTTCTAGTTGCCACCTCCCGAACACATGGAACAGATCACATAAAAACCATAAATTTATTAAAATGCTAAAAATCATTATTCCAACAGCCTTCTTAGTTCCCTCAGCCCTTCTACTTAACCCAAACACCCTCTTCCCAGCCCTAGTTGGGTACTCCATATTATTATCCCTCTTAAGCCTTACACTATTTAACTACCCTTTCACCCTAAAAATTACTAATATAACCCCCTACTTTACCACTGACCCAATCTCTACCCCCCTAATTGCCCTTTCCTGCTGATTACTTCCACTTATAATCTTAGCCAGCCAAAACCACCTAAAAACTGAACCCTTAAATCGAAAGCGAACATTTTTAATAATACTAACAACACTACAAACAACCCTTATTATAACCTTCACCGCCTCAGAACTTATTATGTTCTATATTTTGTTTGAAACTACTTTAATTCCAACCCTAATTATTATTACACGCTGAGGGAATCAAGCCGAACGATTGAACGCAGGTCTATATTTCCTATTTTATACACTAACAAGCTCTCTACCTCTATTAATCGCACTTTTATATTTAAACAACAAATACTTACATACCTCAATAGAACTTTTTTTCCTTGATCAACCAGAACTCCCCCTAACAAATTCAAGCCCCATATTCTGACTTGCCTGCCTCCTAGCATTTTTAGTCAAACTACCTCTATATGGCTTACACCTTTGACTTCCAAAAGCCCACGTAGAAGCCCCTATCGCTGGATCAATAGTACTAGCCGCAATTCTATTAAAATTAGGAGGATACGGCTTAATCCGTATTTCATCTGTATTAAATCCCCACCCACCTACACTTATGTTTCCTATTATGATTCTGGCCTTATGAGGTATCCTAATAACTAGCTCAATTTGCCTACGACAAACAGACCTAAAAGCTCTCATCGCTTACTCCTCTGTAAGCCACATAGGCCTAGTAATTACTGCAATCATTTTACAAACACCATGAGCCTTAACTGGGGCTACTACTCTAATAGTTGCACACGGCCTAACATCCTCAGCCCTCTTTACCCTAGCAAATACTAACTATGAACGCACGCACACCCGCACCCTACTTCTAGTTCGAGGACTGCAACTCGCCCTCCCATTAATATCAACCTGATGATTACTTATTAACCTAACCAATATAGCAATACCACCCTCGATTAATCTTATTGGGGAACTCCTAATTATCACCGCCTTATTCAACTGATCCTCACCCACCATTATTATTACCGGAATCGGAACCCTTATTACCGCCACTTACTCCCTATTTATATTTTTAATAACCCAACGAGGGGCCCTTTCAACTCAGTATCGTCTCCTCCCCCCCACCCACACTCGAGAACATTTAACTCTTATTCTACACCTTCTCCCCCTAGGACTTCTTATATTAAAACCCACTCTAATCTCGGGTTTATTTACTTGTAAATATAGTTTACCCAAAACACTAGACTGTGACTCTAGAAACAGAAGCTACCATCTTCTTATTTACCAAGAGGTGTATGTAAACCATTAGAGCTGCTAACTCAAATAGCTAGGAATAAACCCTTAGACCTCTTACTTCTATAGGAAAGTAGTAATCCGCTGGTTTTAGGCACCAACAACCTTGGTGCAACTCCAAGTAAAAGTAATGATGCATGATCTCCTCCTGCATTCAACCATACTAACCGTCCTATTTATCCTCACACACCCCATTCTCACAACTATAAACCCAATTCCACTTATAATAGGATGAAATATGCTTTACGCAAAAGCCTCCGTACAACTAGCATTCAAAATCAGCCTAATTCCTCTAGCCATTTTCATAAATTACGGTATAGAAGCCACAACAACCAACTTTACCTGAACAAATATTGCCGGCATAGATATTGACATCAGCCTTGTCCTAGACATGTATTCCCTCACATTTATCCCAATCAGCCTGTTTGTCACATGATCCATCCTTGAATTTGCTAACTGATATATGTCATCAGACCCCTACATAAACCGATTCTTCAAATACCTCCTAGTTTTTTTACTAACCATGCTTACACTCGTCACAGCCAATAATATGTTTCAACTGTTTGTTGGTTGAGAAAGCGTAGGAATTATATCTTTTATATTAATTGGCTGATGGTTTGCTCGCCCAGACGCAAATACAGCAGCCCTCCAAGCTATTATCTTTAACCGCGTAGGGGATATTGGACTTATACTAGCTCTCGCCTGACTCGCAACATATCTGGCAACCTGAAATATCCAAGAAATAACTATCCAAACAAAAAATCCCCCCCTCTTACCCCTCTTCGGTTTAATTCTTGCCTCTGCTGGTAAGTCTGCCCAATTTGGACTACACCCATGACTACCAGCAGCCATAGAAGGCCCAACACCAGTTTCAGCTCTCTTACACTCTAGCACCATAGTTGTAGCCGGTGTGTTTCTATTAATCCGACTCCACCCCCTCCTAAAAAACAACGAAACAGCCCTAACCATCTGTCTTTGCCTAGGAGCCCTTACCACACTATTCACAGCTCTCTGTGCCCTAACACAAAACGATATTAAAAAAATTGTTGCTTTCTCCACTTCCAGCCAACTCGGCCTGATAATAGTAACAATCGGCCTAAATCAACCCCAACTAGCATTTCTTCACATCTCAACTCATGCCTTTTTCAAAGCTATGCTATTTTTATGCTCAGGCGCAATTATCCATAATCTAAATAATGAACAAGACATCCGAAAAATGGGAGGAGTACAAAAAATATTACCAACTACAGCTACTTGCCTAACCATTGGAAACCTCGCCCTCACAGGAACCCCTTTTCTATCGGGCTTCTATTCAAAAGACACAATCATTGAAACAATAAACAACTCACACCTGAACGCCTGGGCCCTCCTACTCACAATTTTTGCAACAATATTAACTGCTACTTATACTTTACGAATAATTTTTTATGTTCAAATAAATACACCACGAACAACAACATCAACTATAAATGAAATCCCTCCAACCCTCACCAACCCCCTTATTCGTCTCGCCATCGGAAGCCTTCTAACAGGCTTAATCCTAATAACCAGCATCCTACCAACAAAACCAACTCCTACTACTATACCAACCACCATAAAACTATCTGCCATAATTGTTGCCATCCTTGGAACACTCTTCGCCCTACAAATTATAAAAAAAACAACCTGACTCACTACCACAAAACAATCAAAACACCATAACTTCTCCAGCCAACTAGGCTTTTTTAACCCAACCCTACATCGCCTGATTCCATTTACCTCCCTATTTACAGGACAAACCTTAGCCCTACACATTAATGATTTGTTGTGATTAGAAAAAGCCGGGCCTAAAGGACTGGTATCCTTAAACCTCCCTACTGTTAAAGCCAACACCTTAGCACAAAAAGGCCTAATAAAACTCTATCTTTCAATCTTTATTATTACTTCAGCATGCTTTATCACGGTCTTATGAACCTAACTGCACGAAGACTCCCCTGCATTAATCCACGGGTTAACTCTAATACAACAAAAAGTGCCAACAACAATGCCCAACCACAAATCAACAAACCTCATCCACCTATACTATATAATAATGACACACCACTTAAATCCACACGAACAACGGATAACCCCTGTGAATCTACTCCATTAACCCCAAAATTAACAAACCCTGCTTCACCAAACATCAATACCAAAATTAAAACTAGTACAACATAACCAACAAAATAACCTCCAACAACCCCTAACGACTCAGGAAACGGATCTGCTGCCAGAGCAACAGAATAAGCAAAAACAACTAATATTCCGCCTAAATAAATTAATAGCAACACAAGAGACACAAAAGAGCTTCCCAACATAACTAAAATACCACAACCCAGACTGGCAGCAACAACCAAACTCCCCGCCCCAAAATAAGGAGACGGGTTAGATGCAACACCAACTAAACTAATAACCAAACAAACCACAAAAAACTCTACCAAATATATCATTATTTTAATTTGGTCTCTCACCAAAACCTGCGACTTGAAAAACCGCTGTTGTATTCAACTACTAAAACAATTAACCAATGACACTTAACATACGAAAACAACACCCCATTCTTAAAATTATTAATTCCTCTTTCATTGATCTCCCTACCCCTTCAAACATTTCTGCCTGATGAAACTTCGGATCATTGTTGGGACTTTGTCTTATTATCCAAACCGCCACAGGCCTCTTTCTAGCCATACATTACACTGCAGATATTTTATCCGCATTTTCATCTATTACCCACATCCACCGGGACGTCCAACACGGTTGACTAATCCGCAACCTACACGCCAACGGCGCATCCCTATTCTTCATTTGCATCTACCTTCATATCGGACGCGGTCTATATTATGGCTCTTATATCTACACAGAAACATGAAATATTGGAGTTGTCCTACTACTCCTAGTAATAGCCACAGCCTTCATAGGCTATGTCCTACCCTGAGGACAGATGTCCTTTTGAGGAGCCACTGTCATTACCAACCTCCTCTCTGCAGTACCCTATGTAGGCTCAACCCTTGTAGAATGAATTTGGGGCGGGTTTGCAATCGATAACGCAACCCTGACCCGATTCTTCACCCTTCACTTTATACTTCCTTTCATTATTATAGGCACTTCAATAGTTCACCTATTATTCCTCCACGAAACAGGCTCTAACAACCCCGCAGGCCTTAATTCTAACACAGATAAAATTCCATTCCACCCTTATTACTCCTACAAAGATCTTTTAGGCGCCCTCATGATACTCTTAGGCCTCCTTCTCCTAGCTCTCTTTTCACCTAACCTACTAGGAGACCCAGAAAATTTCTCCCCCGCAAACCCTTTAGTCACCCCTCCCCACATTAAACCAGAATGATACTTCCTCTTCGCCTATGCAATCCTCCGCTCTATTCCTAATAAACTAGGCGGTGTTTTAGCCCTCCTTTTCTCAATCTTAATTCTACTAATTATACCCTTAACACACTTATCAAAACAACGCACTTTATCTTACCGCCCCCTTTCTCAAACACTTTTCTGACTTTTAATCTCAGACATTATTATTTTAACCTGAATCGGAGGGCAACCAGTAGAACACCCATTTATTATTATTGGTCAACTCGCTTCCGCATTTTACTTCTTGATTTTTCTTCTTTTAATACCTAGCATTGCCCTAATAGAAAATAAACTACTTAAATGATAACTACGCCCTAGTAGCTTAAACCCTAAAGCCCTGGTCTTGTAAACCAAAAATGAGACATACTTCTCCTAGGACAATCAAAAGAGAAGGTTATAAACCCCCATCACAAGTCCCCAAAACTAGCATTTTCAATAAACTATCTTTTGAACCCACTTTTAACCACTTAATCCCTACCATACACCACTACAATTTATCCTTCCCACATCCGCCACCCGGCACAATTTTTCCACCATTTTTGTCCTTTTTACATGTGATGATCTAAATACTATTATGTATATAGTGCATTAACTGATTTACCCCACGAAAAATTATATATACATTATCCTATAAATAAGACATAATATATATATGTATAATTATGCATTAATATATTTACCCCATGAATATCCATATATATACTATTAACTATAAATATTACATAATACATAACTGCTTTCAGTGCATACTATTATATACCATACGAGTATTATTTAGGTATTATATCCTATTTATTTGATTTAAGAACGTTATATATATATCGTGCATTACTGTTCAACCTCATGAATATCCACTAATCACTACCCTCCATAATCTTACATTCAGACATCACCTGAAATATTTCTCTTCAATACGGCAGTGTATTTTATACCTGGTTATCTATTAATCTGGCTTCTCACGTGAGAATCATCAACCCTTGTACGTAAGGCCCCCCTCCCTAGTATCACGTCCATAACTTGAGGTTGCACCACCTTCTCACCTTTTCCAAGGCCTCTGGTTGTTAGGTCAGGACCATCCTACTCTCCACCACCACTTTCTCACCTTTTCCAAGGCCTCTGGTTGATGGGTTAGTTACCCTCGTACCCTTGCTCATAGCATAACTGGTTTTCCTGGCGGCTGGTATTTTTTATTTCTCTCTTCCCTTCAGACCACATCTCAAAGTGCTCCTACCGATCCGGTTTCTAGCCTGGAGTAACAGTGCAATGGACTTCGCGCAAGCTACCTATATGGTATTGTTGTCTTAATGCTTGGTAGACATATTTTTTAACACCAACGAATCAGCCCTGAAAAAGTTCACAAAAATTTTAACAAATTTTAACAAAACTTTTAAAAATTTTTCCCAAAACCTTCTAGCACAAATTTTTATTCATCACTACCCGCGTCCCACACTCATCACAAAAAAACAAAAAATTTAATAAAAAATACTCTAGAACAAACAATTTAAATACAATACTAAATTTAACCATATATATTAAAATTTAACTAAAATAAAATACATTTTTTTTATGGCAAACCCCCCTACCCCCCTTACAACAATTTTTCGTGTTTAATCAAATTTTTTTCTCGCCAAACCCCTAAAACGAGATTCAACTAAACTGATCAATTGTCGGTTAATCACAGTCAACAATACACTCTACAAAGAATGAATGCAACTACAATTTTTTGTTTAAACCCTTGTTAAAATTTGATGAATCATCAAACTTTTTATCCTGAATTTATCTAACACGCCTAACAAAACTTGTTAGTTTTAATACAAAATATGTTAGCTTTGTCAGGATTGAACTACAAAGCATTTTAAATGATTTTATTATGTTTGTTTGGACCAAACTACTTTTTCATTAAAAATTTTTTGCATCATATATACATAAAAATTTGATGCATATAACAACTTTTATTATGTACCCCAGGACAAAATAT